AGTTCTGTAGTAGAGATGGAATTCCGAAACAACCATCAACTATAACCCCAAAAGAACTAGATTCCGTAAACAACATAGAGGAAGAATGAAGGGAATATCTTATCGAGGTAATCATATTAGTTTCGGTAAATATGCTCTTCAGGCACTTGAACCTGCTTGGATCACATCTAGACAAATCGAAGCAGGTCGACGAGCAATGACACGAAACGCACGCCGTGGCGGAAAAATATGGGTCCGTATATTTCCAGACAAACCAGTTACAGTAAGACCGGCTGAAACACGTATGGGTTCCGGGAAAGGATCCCCTGAATATTGGGTAGCTGTTGTTAAACCGGGTCGAATACTATATGAAATGGGTGGAGTAACCGAAAATATAGCCAGAAGGGCTATTTTAATAGCAGCATCTAAAATGCCTATACGAACTCAATTTATTATTTCGGGATAAAAATGTAGAACCGACATAAATGAGTCTTGGGGATGAAACAAAGTTTCAGGTTTCTTTTTTTGGACAAACAATATTTCTTTAATTTTCTTCATCCTTTGCATTGGAAGAATAGACTAAAAAATTGATATGATTCAACCTCAGACCCATTTAAATGTAGCGGATAACAGCGGGGCTCGAGAATTGATGTGTATTCGAATCATAGGAGCTAGTAATCGTCGATATGCTCATATCGGTGACGTTATTATTGCTGTGATCAAAGAAGCAGTACCAAATATGCCCCTAGAAAAATCAGAAGTAGTCAGAGCTGTAATTGTTCGTACCTGTAAAGAACTAAAACGTGACAGCGGTATGATAATACGATATGATGACAATGCTGCAGTTGTAATTGATCAAGAAGGAAATCCAAAAGGAACTCGAATTTTTGGTGCAATCCCCCGGGAATTGAGACAATTAAATTTTACTAAAATAGTTTCATTAGCCCCCGAGGTATTATAAAAAAAATTAAATCGTGATTTCTTAGGGGTAGTTGAAAAAAATAGATTAAGAACTAGATTAATTCGTAGATTGTGTATCACGCATATACCTTGAAAAATTCATATTCATAAACCAATAAAAAAAAATAAAAACATGTTGATTATATCCAATTTTTTCGCACCAATAATTTTAGTTCATCATGGGTAGAGACACTATTGCTGAGATAATAACCTCTATACGAAATGCTGATATGGATAGAAAAAGAGTTGTTCGCATAGCATCTACTAATATTACCGAAAATATTGTTAAAATACTTTTCCGAGAAGGTTTTATCGAAAACGTCAGAAAACATCGAGAAAAAAACAAATATTTTTTGGTTTTAACCCTGCGACATAGAAGAAATAGGCAAAGACCCTATAGAAATTTTTTAAATTTAAAACGGATAAGTCGACCCGGTCTACGAATCTATTCTAACTCTCAACGAATTCCTAGAATTTTAGGTGGGATGGGGATTGTAATTCTTTCTACTTCTCGAGGTATAATGACAGACCGGGAGGCTCGACTAGAAGGAATCGGCGGAGAAATTTTGTGTTATATATGGTAATTCTTTTAATATCTAAATGGGATCCGAAACCTCTTTCTATTTGGCAAAAAAAAAAGAAAGTGAGTGAGTTGTCTAATATCGTTTCTCCTCCATTAGTTGATACTTCAAGGGGGCTTTACCTGGAATGAAAGAACAAAAATGGATTCATGAAGGTTTAATTACTGAATCGCTTCCCAATGGTATGTTCCGGGTTCGGTTAGATAATGACGATCTGATTCTAGGTTATGTTTCAGGAAAGATTCGACGTAGTTTTATACGTATACTGCCAGGAGATAAAGTAAAAATTGAAGTAAGTCGTTATGATTCAACCAGAGGACGTATAATTTATCGACTCCGAAACAAGGATTCGAAAGATTAGGTGATTGTTATTCAATACGATTCGAGATGCAAAATTGCAAGAAATTTATTTTCTACCAAAAAGTAGATTCAGAATTAAGATCAGGAATGACAAATATGAAAATAAGAGCTTCCGTTCGTAAAATTTGTGAAAAATGTCGACTAATCCGTAGGCAGGGGCGCATTATAGTAATTTGTTCCAACCCGAGACATAAACAAAGACAAGGATAATCCGACTCACTAAAGAGCTCAACGTACAAATAAAGAATTGGTTTTGACATGAAATGGATATATCCATATATTTCTGACTCATATTTATGAGATGATACAATATGCCAAAAGCTATACCGAGAACTGGTTCACGTAGGAATGTACGTATTGGTTCACGTAAGAGTGCACGTAGAATACCAAAGGGAGTTATTCATGTCCAAGCAAGTTTCAATAATACCATTGTCACGATTACAGATGTACGGGGTCGGGTGGTTTCCTGGTCCTCGGCTGGTACTTGTGGATTCAAGGGTACGAGAAGAGGGACACCCTTTGCCGCTCAAACGGCAGCAACAAATGCTATTCGTACAGTCGTAGATCAAGGTATGCAACGAGCAGAAGTCATGATAAAAGGTCCCGGTCTCGGAAGAGAC